CAACAAAAACTTCTCTCATTCATCAGCTACCCCGCGGATCTATTCCAAATTTATGAATCGTCCCATGGATTTTGATATTTCGATTGTATGGCGTGGTGTATACACGTTATGCAAACAGAAGGTATGGTTACTCTACTCTATTTTTTCATGGAATGATTATTCCATTCTTTTTTCTCTTTGGATCATAACCAAATCAAAACTTCTCGAGTTATCAGAATCTGTAGTAAAAAAAGTCCTTGGTTATTTAACTTAGATGAAATAGTAATAGTTCCGCTCATTGGTATACTACAAAAATGGGAATGAAATCAATCTGATTCCAATATCTCATATCTTTCCCAAACAAAAGGGGACAATTTAAGTGGAAAGCCCATATCTATTTAATATCTATTTATTAGAATAAAATTAGTCTGTTTTTATGTTATTTCGTACTGTATAATTCCTTTGCTTTGTTTGTGGGATCATTTTCCCCAGGGGTAATGAAAAGAATTCTAGAATGGATTGCTAATTATGCCTAGATCTAATATAAATGGAAATTTTATTGATAAGACCTCTTCAATTGTAGCCAATATCTTATTACGAATAATTCCGACAACTTCAGGAGAAAAAAAGGCATTTACCTATTACAGAGATGGTGCGATTTGATTCTTTTTTCTTGTTTTTTTTAGCCCTCACCTCAGTCTTACGAGAAAGAGACGCGGTTCGGTATAGAAAGAACGAAATTCTTGAAATAAACCTACGCTCGGTGAAGGTGAAGTTTGGAGATAGAACAATTCCTTCTATCGTGTATCCTCGATTGATGCAGCCTCAGATGTTTCAATTGTTGATTTGAGTATTGAGCGAAAGGTTACACCTATGGGTTCTGTATTGCGGGTCAATCCTACACTACATCAGTACCAATAGACGGCATAAGGGAAAAAGCACTACACCTAGGAATCAACAACACAAAAACTTTGTTATAAATTCCCCCTTTCCTTATCGGTATCGGGACTAACAAGAATGGTTGGGACAACAAACATCCATCTCGTTTGTACTTTGGATACCCGTATAACCATCAAAGATCGTTGAAGTGACTAATTCCTGGAAATAGAAGGCGTTGAGAACAAAGAAATTGTTGGAGTTACCATTTATATCTAACACTAATATGATTGGTGTTAAGAAAAAACCTCTTGCGGGAAGGCTGGCTAGAGATTTCTTGTAAAAATACTAGTTCCTTTCAGTTCATAATGAGATGAGAATAGTTCAATTTTTATTCTATGGATTATTCCCCTTAGTACTATGCGCAGAAGGGAGGAGCCGTATGAGATGAAAATCTCATGTACGGTTCTGGAACGGAGATTTTTTGAATAGAATGAACGACCGTAACGGATGTTGGCTCAATCCGAAGGAAATTATGCGGAAGCTTTACAGAATTATTATGAAGCTACGCGACCAGAAATTGATCCCTATGATCGAAGTTATATACTCTATAACATAGGCCTTATACACACAAGCAATGGAGAGCATACAAAGGCTTTGGAATATTATTTCCGGGCACTAGAACGAAACCCATTCTTACCACAAGCTTTTAATAATATGGCCGTGATCTGTCATTACGTGCGACTATCTCCACTATAGAAATAAGGAAAAAAAGCAAAGATCAAATTGGCTAGTAAATACTAGAAAAAATAGGCTTTCTACATAATGCATCGTCCAAAGCAACGATTTTTATCAGCTGTAGCAAGGAAAGAGACTTCACGAGAACCAAAATTGGAAGAAAAAAAAATGAGTGCAGCCTATATACTATATTCTATGGATAAAGGATCAAATTGATAGAGAAAGCACCGTAAAGATCAATTAGCGAGCTATTGAGTCGATACAGTTAAGAACTGCTTACTTATGTCATGATATGGGACAAAAGTTAGGAATCAACTTATGTAATAGAGTCAATCCACTAAGGTATTGAGCAGCGGTGTAGCATCAGATCCCAAAGATAGTAAGTTCTTTTTTCTTATGGAAAAAAGTCTTTTTCAAAGATTCTATATGAATTCCATATATGAAACCGAGATAGTTACCTTTCAGAAAATTCTAACGATATTGTGGGGATACCTATGCTTCATTCTTCTGAAGGTGGGAGAAAAGATCAAACTGATTCTGATTATTGATCAAAATTAGGGTTTGAAACTTATGTAATTAACTTCTTCTGGTTAACCCAAGAAAAAATGGGATAGGTTTATGAGAAATCTAATTCAGTTAGCATAGGGTAGATTAAGATAGGACACAAAAAGAATCGATTTTTGAGCCGTATGAGATAGGAAACTCTCAAGTACGGTTCTAAGGGAAGGAACCACCTATTCCGACCGGGGAGAACAGGCCATTCTACAGGGTGATTCTGAAATTGCGGAAGCTTGGTCCGATCAAGCTGCTGAGTATTGGAAACAAGCTATAGCGCTTACTCCAGGTAATTATATTGAAGCACATAATTGGTTGAAAATCACGAAGCGCTTCGAATAAAACCACTCTC